ATACTCTAATTTAACTCTAATTTATTAGTATGTTATCATTTCTATAATGATAAAAAATTATACGTATATTACATTATATAATTTGTTACTTTGATTTATTACAAATATCCACAATAACTTTATCCGTAATTCAAATAGGAATACTACCGCCGGTTTTTTTTTATTTATGAAAAAACCAAAGCCCCTTATCGGATTTGAACCGATGACTTACGCCTTACCATGGCGTTACTCTACCACTGAGTTAAAAGGGCTCGTTTGATTCAATTCCTGAATAAAGTCACTAGCCACTATGGGTTTAGTATATAGACTTATTATAATATATGTACATATAAGACTATATCTTATATTTATAGCGGTTCGTTCAGAAATGAAAAATTTGACTTGTCTGTTAAATAAAATTCTAGGGGAGGATATACTAGTGAATATAGTTAAAATAAAATGATTTATTGATATTGGATTTGATAAATAGAAATGCAATGACAATGGATTTTTTCCGATCCTAATTGGAATTGACATCATAACGAAATTTATTTGATTGATACACGTACCTACTAATTTAACAGGGATCCAACATATCTCATTGAATGATTGATAAAGAAATTTGGCGCAGCCTCTGAACTAAATTATTGGCGGAAAAAATCCTATAGAATCGTGAAAGATGGAAAGATCCTCCGTCTCGAGTCATACCATCCCATTATATTGACAATTTTTAAAATTGTGCATACTATCAGCATAGTATCCTGGCGGTCGTTCAAGTATGATATGCCCCCATCGTCTAGTGGTCCAGGACATCTCTCTTTCAAGGAGGCAGCGGGGATTCGACTTCCCCTGGGGGTAGGGTACTACGAAAGGAAGTTGATCATGGATTATCAATAAGCCTGGAATTTATTCTTCCTGGGTCGATGCCCGAGCGGTTAATGGGGACGGACTGTAAATTCGTTGGCAATATGTCTACGCTGGTTCAAATCCAGCTCGGCCCAAAAATCCGCCGATCTACACACGAAATGGTATCATATAACCCATTTTGTGCTCTCCATAAATGCCCGATCCCCAGCACTATTTATTTACTCTATTTTTCCAACAAATTAGGATCTTGATAATGATCTAAATTCATATCTTGATAATGATCTAGATTCATATCTTGATAATGATCTAGATTCATATCAGGATCTGTAAGTATAAAATACAATCGAAGGAAAGGGATAAAGAAAAAACCCTTTTCATTGAAAGAGTAATTATCCCATTTATTTGGCAATAACGAAAGGATTACTAGTAATCCAGGTCGGTCTCACTAAAGCGCATACCCATATGATATTATATATATCACTCGCGGCTCTGTTACAACACGCCAATTTGAATCTAAATTCAAAATTGAAGGGGTTAGAATAAAATAATAAAAATATGTATACATAATACTTTATTTTATTATTGTATTTACTTGGGATTGTAGTTCAATTGGTCAGAGCACCGCCCTGTCAAGGCGGAAGCTGCGGGTTCGAGCCCCGTCAGTCCCGACGGATCCAATAAAAAAATATATAAACTCCGCTCTCTCTTTTTTGTGAAAGTAAGTCGAATTTCGTTTTTATCATCAATCGGGGAATTTTCATTTCTTTGACTAGTACTGATTCGATTGATGAGCGATAGACATATGTGGATTAGGACAATTATTGGTAGCATCACATTCAGGATTCCAAGAGATACCATACTGTACCGGGTATGGCTTTTTCGATTATTGCTACTCTGTCGAATAGAGTAGAGTACTTTATGTTTCCCGGAAGTACATATAGAAAGGGAATTTGCATGATATAAAATAACTTAGTTATTGTAATAGAATACTTTCAGGGATCGCTTTTTTATTAGGGGGTTTCCTTGAAAGAACAAACTTTATTTATTTTTATATAAAAATAAATAATAATAAATAATTATAGTTAATTTGATGGAATATTAGATTTTTTATACCGAAACTTGTACTCGTCTTTATCATCCTTCTTTTGTTTTCCAAGGAGATTAGATTCGCTCAGTAAAAAAAGAAGTTTCGAACTTACCCCCCCCCTTTTTTTTATTTATCTTTTTTTTATTTATCTTCTATTGTTTGTTGGGGGTTGTTTAGAATCAATGGTAAGTGTAAGGGCGGTTCAATGATACTTCATCAGATGGTTGTACAAAAAGGGCAGTAGGTTATATAAAAGAAAGAATAAAAAAGAATGATAAATAAAAAAAAAGGAAAATTATTGGTTGGATCAGGAATAAAATTTGGAGTTCGGTATGGATAAAAGATTGTCCTATGTTATACTATTCAATTCTTGACGATGAGTTGATTTGATAGTGCAGATATTGTTATTCATGATATTGATCCGATTCGATATCATCGAGATGTAATTCATCCCATTGAATTTACAAGCGAAAGATTTATTATCTCTATGGGATTAACTCCCGAGTTATTGCGAATTAAATTAAAGAAAAACGAAACAATGAGATTATGGAAGTAAATATTCTCGCATTTATTGCTACTGCACTGTTTATTCTAGTTCCTACCGCTTTTTTACTTATAATATACGTAAAAACAGTCAGCCAAGGTGATTAATTTGAATTAAACTGGACTTTTTAGTTCTTATCAATAATTGAAGAGACGAAAGGGATTCAAATTTCGCGTCTTAAATGAACTGGGCAGACTAGAATTCGCCGTATTCTATGAAATAAATACGATAGTATGGTAGAAAGATTCAGATATTTCTTTCTACCATACTATCTACTATTGTTATTGTAGTGTATATAAGGTGTATTGTAATCCGGATTAATTTAATAGAGATCAATCTACAATAGTATCGTCAGATTTCTATATATCGGTATATATATGGATATCAATTATATATTATATATATTATATATAATGTATATAGTGCCTCCCACCAATTCGATTTCTTTGCTTTATGCACCTGTCTTATATTTATATTTAATTTATGTTGATTTCAATCAATTTGAAATAATTGAAAAGCGACTCGTACGATTCTAATTCCCGGATTGCTGATTATTTTCAATATGAATTCCGATCAAAAGAATCAAGGGCCTCTTTGATGGGTATAATAAAAGAAAATTAAAGTAATCTTTTTATTAGCATAGCATTCTGACGAAGAGGTCATTGATCGATCAGTTTCCAGATGATCTATGGAAACTCCTTCGAATTTCGAAAAAAAAGGGGGGGGGTTATAAGGATTAGTAAACCTCTTTTAACGTTTGAATAGTGAGTTCAATAAAATAAGTACAACATAAAATAAATCAAATTTTCAAAATATTAAAACAAACGGGAAGTGCACAATATGTGACTCGCCCAAGACAAGACACTATTTTAGTCTGTGTAGTATCTCGTTAAAGAACTACTATGTCTGTGTTGTTTCCGATAGAAAATGTGTATCTACGTAACTGTAATGTAATAACAGAACTCTTTTATTTTTGAATAATAAAAAAGGAACCAAAAAAGTAAAATAAAAAAAGTTCAACTCTTCCTCACGGTCCATATCTAATTTTAGTAAGAGTCGGTTCATCGAAATAGAAAATTGATCAAGAATTCAGTTGGAATAAATTTACTACCATTTGTATTTCTTTTACTTTGTATTCTTTTTACTTTCGAAATACAAACACGGAAATAATTGAAATATTTGTTTGATTGAAAGAATATTCTTCATATATATTATTCATAAACTATATTACTACACTAAAACCCAAGAAAATTTGGAAATGCAGATATTTTTTTATTTCTATTTCAATTTTTAAATTGAAATAGAAATTGAAATAGTGTTGAAATAGTGAAATTTCAACTAAAAAAAGCTTTTCAGACCTGAACGATTTATAAAAAATTTGATACAGTTTAATTCCTACAACTCAATTACAATTAGTAATACTTCTAGAGTCCACTTCTTCCCCATACTACGAGTGAAAGAGAAAATGTAAAGACTACCATTAAAGCAGCCCAAGCGAGATTTACTATATCCATGTGAATTATGTCCCCTATCTCTATGACGAAATTCTTGAATTATTGTTCACTAATAAATAATAGTGGAATCACTGGCGCAGAGTCAAAAATTCTGACCTAAGATCGTTGATGAAACAATCCAATAAATCCAACTCTAACTTATTAACTTTTAAGGAGTCTTATAAGAGTTCTAGTATAATCAGAAAAGATTAAGCACAAGAAAAATATGCGGAGACCCCTTGGAAGTATCAAAGAAATGCTACTAATATTACTAATATTATAGTATGTAGAAATAAGAAAAATAGATTCTTTCTTTTGTTGCCCTTCATTAAGTTAAATAAAAAGTATAAAAAAATAGAATAAAAAAAAATAGAATATAATATAAGGTAGATCACTACCTAGCCCATACCCTATTTCTTTCCCATTTTCTTTTGATCTAATCCTTAACTTAACGTCTCCTTATTGTCTCTATGAAAGACGCCCTATTATGTTTTTGACTAGAGGTTAACGAAAAAAGAAAACAGGTATATACTAAGTAAAAGCCAATTACTCATTCAATCGAATTAATATTGATTGCGGAGTACTCAAAGACTTTGATGAATATGTATACTATGTATACAAAGTCTCTTCTGGCCTTTCCGCAACTAAAATAAAAACGGAATTCGATTTCCGTCCTGCTATCCAATCGAATTCCAAACTCGGCTCGTAGACACTCCATTAGTAATGGAAGGACTATCAAGATTTATAAGTTTCCTCCGTTGGCTTCCGCCGGAAAAATTTTTCAAATTATAGCAGCAAAATAGAAGGGAGTATGTCAATTCTTTTGGTGATTAGGCGACACCCGGATTTGAACTGGGGAAAAAGGATTTGCAGTCCCCCGCCTTACCGCTCGGCCATGCCGCCAAAACGATACCAAATCAAAATCTATGAAAAAAATCTCCCTTTGTCTTCTTATTTATTGTACTTGTATTTTGAATCTTAATCCCGTTTTTCTTAACTACTTTTCTAAAAGAAAGATTTCTTTTTGTTTGGTTGTTTGGCTTGGATCCATCCCTTCGATTGATTGTATAGTATCTTCAAACCACACAATCTCTAAAAATTTCTCTTACTTTTTCTAGTGAAAAACAAAATTTTGAGTTTTCAGTCATAAAAGAAAAAATTTCGAACAAACTGGAACCGTTAACTATTAATTCATGAATGATTCGTAAATTGGAATCTCAAATTGCGTTTCCTTAATGATATAAGAAAATCAAAATCGATACAATCAGTATTGGTTTTTTTATTGAAAAAAAAATCCTTCGCAATTTGAATTATAACAGCAATTTCGGGTTTATAATATATAAATCCCAGAACATAAATTAGTACACAATATTATCTAATCGGGTAATTTATCTGTATACGATGTCCACAAGTCATTTTCAGGAAATTCTCAATTTTTAGTAAATAGTAATTCTGAGCGGGCATCACGTGCACTGTCCAGAATAGGTCTAGAATAAAGGAGAGACAAGGCATATGTATATCAAGACATATATAGATAGCTATAGTTCGATCTGTAAATGTTTATTAAATAATTTAATAAAGATCAGCCTTCTTATACACTTTATCTTATACACTTTATACACTTCAATCATATTCTACGAATTTGACTAAAAAAAAGGAGCCCATGAATCCGCAAAAAAGTTAAGGACTCCAAATTCTATATTATTTTTGATTATTATGTCTTTGTCTCATTGAACAGACCAAATCCCGAATACTTTTATGGTATCCAACCGGAGTCGAACACAGAATATCATAATAATGGTAGAAATTGAATCATTTTTCGTTTTGATATTCTATAACCAAATTACATAAGTCTAAGTATAATTTATCAATTCCTTTCCATCTGTTGCAAATTCCAATTTGAGTAAAATAAAAATTATCTTTATTCCCTTGTTCATACATATTTCACACATTCCATATATTAGGTAAAATTTCATGTGATTCAGTAAACAGAATATAAATTCCATCATTGCTAGGCTCTCGATCCCTATGATTCGATTGAAGAATGAGCAAATAATGGGTTTTTGTCTATAAATGGGAAATAAAAAAAAAATGCTTGGGGGTGGAAATGAGTCAATATCTACAATACCCGGATTGAATCAGATACAATTTGAAGGGTTTTGTAGGTTTATTGATCAGGGCTTAACAGAGGAACTTTATAAGTTTCCAAAAATTGAAGATACAGATCAAGAAATTGAATTTCAATTATTTGGGGAAACATATCAATTGGTAGAACCATTGATAAAAGAAAGAGATGCTGTATATGAATCACTCACGTATTCTTCGGAATTATATGTATCCGCGGGATTAATTTGGAAAAACAGTAGGGATATGCAAGAACAAACAATTTTTATTGGAAATATTCCTCTAATGAATTCCCTGGGAACTTCTATAGTAAACGGAATATACAGAATTGTGATCAATCAAATATTGCAAAGCCCTGGTATCTATTACCGGTCAGAATTGGACCATAACGGAATTTCAGTCTATACCGGCATCATAATATCAGATTGGGGAGGGAGATTAGAATTAGAGATTGATAGAAAAGCAAGGATATGGGCTCGTGTGAGTAGGAAACAAAAAATATCTATTCTAGTTCTATTATCAGCTATGGGTTCGAATCTAAGAGAAATTCTCGAAAATGCTCGCTACCCCGAAATTTTCTTATCTTTCCTGAATGATAAGGAGAAAAAAAAAATCGGGTCAAAAGAAAATGCCATTTTGGAGTTTTATCAACAATTTGCTTGTGTAGGTGGGGAGCCAGTAGTTTCTGAATCCTTATGTAAAGAATTACAAAAAAAATTCTTTCAACAAAGATGTGAGTTAGGAAGGATTGGCCGACGAAATATGAACCGAAGGCTGAATCTTGATATCCCTCAGAACAACACATTTTTGTTACCGCGAGATATATTGGCAGCTGCGGATCATTTGATTGGAATGAAATTTGGAATGGGTACACTTGACGATATGAATCATTTGAAAAATAAACGCATTCGGTCTGTCGCGGATCTTTTACAAGACCAATTCGGATTGGCCCTGGTTCGTTTAGAAAATATGGTTAGAGGGACTATATGCGGAGCAATTAAGCATAAATTGCTACCCACTCCTCAGAATTTGGTAACTTCAACTCCATTAACAACCACTTATGAATCTTTTTTTGGATTACACCCATTATCTCAAGTTTTGGATCGAACTAATCCATTGACCCAAATAGTTCATGGGCGAAAATCGAGTTATCTGGGCCCTGGAGGATTGACAGGGCGAACTGCTAGTTTTCGGATACGAGATATTCACCCCAGTCACTACGGACGCATTTGCCCCATTGACACGTCTGAAGGAATCAATGTTGGACTTATTGGATCCTTAGCAATTCATGCGAAGATTGGTCATTGGGGGTCTCTAGAAAGTCCGTTTTATGAAATTTCTGAGAGATCAAAAAAAGTAAGGATGCTTTATTTATCACCAAGTAAAGATGAATACTATATGATAGC